AGTTGACCAAAATGAGCACTAAATACTTTTCGGGAGATCTCCTCCAAATCATTGGTATGACTGTCGAAATCGTGAGCATCAGCATGTAGGTTCCAGATCCAAGTGGTAGTATCAGGGCCCTTAGCTATTGTTCTCGAGAAATGGCCTGGTCTGGCCCATTCCTCAAAAGACGTTTTTACGGGATCCCTATCTACAACAATTTTCACTTCTGGTTCCGGCGAACGAATAATCATTAAGTCCTCCTCTTTCCGGACAACACATACAAAGAGACCTGCCAACAGTCAAGTTTTTAGTGAAACCTCTGAAAGATGGATATTTTTTTTTATCATCGGTCCCCCATCTCTCATCCATCTATTTTATTTAGTTATTCACTAGAGCAATTATGATATCGAAGTTGATCCGGGGCAAGTGTTCGGATCTATTATGACATAACGATTAGGTGCCCAACGGACCCTTTTTATTATCAAATACCTTTTACTTTTCCTGGCATGACGAAGAAACTGTTTTTTTTTTTTTTTTTGCTAGTGTATTTATATCTGAATGTAAAAGTGCCCATATCGATATACTTCTATGAAACATCTTCTTATGCGATATCCATATTTAGTAATTCGGGGGCATACTTTATTTATTTATTAGCTATATCCTATACGATTTGATACTGCTGTATCCCTATCATTTATCCTTATGGGATACTATAAAAATAGAATTTTTAGGAGGAAGAGATATAATGAAATTCTTGATTGGATCTTCTCATAGTAACTATCTATTTTAGTTGATTGATGGATCCAATCACCATTTTAATAAATTAAAAAATTAATTAAAGAGAGTGCTTTTATTCGAATTCGAAACGCCTCGTGATCTTCAACCAATTATGTGCTTCAATATAATTACCTGGAGTAAGCGCTATAGCTTGTTTCCAATACTCAGCAGCTTGATCGAACCAAGCCTCCGCAATTTCAGAATCACCCTGTAGAATGGCCTGTTCTCCCCGGTCGGAATAGGTGGTTAAATTCCTTCCCTTAGAACCGTACTTGAGAGTTTCCTGCCTCATACGGCTCAGCAATCGACTCTTTTTGTGTCCCATCTTTTTAATCTACCCTATGCTAACTGAATTTAGGTTTTTCATAAACCTATCCCAGTTTTCTTGGGTTAACCAGACGAAGTTAAGTTAATTACATAAGTTTCAAACTCTAATTTTGATCAATAATCAGTTTTATCTTTTCTCCTACCTTCATAAGAATTAACTCCCCCTATATCGTTAGGATTTTCTGAAAGGTAACTATCTCGGTTTCATCTCATATATGAAATTCATATAGAATTTTTGAAAAAGACTTTCCTCCGTAAGAAAAAAGAACTTACTATCTTTGGGATCTGATGCTACACCGCTGCTCAATACCTTAGTAGATCGACTCTATTACATAAGTAGATTCCTAACTTTATATCTCATATTATGACATAAGTAAGCAGTTCTTAACTGTATCGACCTAATAACTTGCTAATTGATCTTTACGGTGCTTTCTCTATCAATTCGATCCTTTATCCATAGAGTATATAGGCGTACTTATTTATTTATATTTGAAGTATTTTTCCTTGCTACAGCTGATAAAAATCGTTGCTTTAGACGATACATATGTAGAAAGCCTATTTTATTCTAGTATTTACTATAGTATTTACTAGCCTTTATCTTTTTTCTATAATGGAGATAGTCGCACGTAATGACAGATCACGGCCATATTATTAAAAGCTTGTGGTAAGAATGGGTTTCGTTCTAGTGCCCGGAAATAATATTCCAAAGCCTTCGTATGCTCTCCGTTGCTTGTGTGTATAAGGCCTATATTATAGAGTATATAACTTCGATCATAGGGATCAATTTCTGGTCGCGTAGCTTCATAATAATTCTGTAAAGCTTCCGCATAATTTCCTTCGGATTGCGCCGACATCCGTTACGGCCGTTCATTCTATTCAAAGAATCTCCGTTCCAGAACCGTACATGAGATTTTTATCTCATACGGCTCCTCCCCTCTGTGCATAGTACTAAGGGACATAATCTCTGGAATCAAGATTTCACTATTCTCATTATGAACTGATGGGGGCTAGTATTTTTACAAGAAATTTCTAGCCAGCCTTCCCGAAAGAGGTCTTTTCTTAACACCAATTGTATTAGTGCTAGATGGAAATAGTCACTCCAACAATTTCTTTGTTCACAACGCCTTCTATTTCCAGAAATCAGTCACTTCAACAATCTTTGATGGTTATATGGGTATCCAAAGTACAAACGAGATGGATGTTTGTTGTCCCAACCATTCATTCTTAATTAGTCCCAATACCGAGAAGAGGTAATTTATAATATAACAAAGTTTTCGTGTTGTTGATTCCGTAGAGTAGTGCTTCTTCCTCTATGCCGCCCATTGGTACTAGTGGCGTAGTATTGACCCGCAATCCAGAACCTATAGGTGTAACCTTTCGCTCAATACTAAAATCGATAATTAAAGCATCTGAAGCCGTATCAATCGAGGATACACGACAGAAGGAATTGTTCTATCTTTAAACTTCACCTTCACCAAGCGTTGGTTTAAAACCAATTTGTTTCTTTCTATCGCGAACCACGCTTCTCTCTCAGATTAAGGTCTAAAAAAGCAAGAAAAAAAATCAAATCGCACCATCTCTGTAATAGGTAAATGCCTTTTTTTCCCCTGAAGTTGTCGGAATTATTCGTAATAAGATATTGGCTACAATTGAAGAAGTCTTATCAATAAAATTTCCATTTATCCGGGATCTAGGCATAATTAACAATCCATTCTATAATTCTTCTCATTTTCTCAAAGGAAAATTATCCGAATTGTACAGTAGTACGAAATATCATAAAAATAGACTAATTCTAAAAAAAGATGTGGATATTCCGCTCAAATTGTGCCCAAGGGGGGATGAGATATGAAATATTTGAATGAGATTGGATTTCCTACAAATTAAGTAGTATACTGATAAACGGAACTATTACGATTTTCTCTAAGTTGACTAACCAAGGACTTTATTTTACTATAAATTCTGGTAACTCGAAAAGTTTTGATTTGGTTATAATCAAAAGAGGAAAAATAAAGAATGGAATTATAATTCCATGATAAAATAGAGGAGAGTAACCATACTCTTTTGTTTGCATAATGCGTATGCGTTATACAATTAACATCTAAAAATCTATTAAGTAAATTGGTGTTGAGAAATATGAAATTTGAAAGGAATCTTTTATTCCTATGTAACCAGTAATGGGTCCTACCCGTACTGGAATAAATAATATGAATGACTCGCTATTCACTTCACTCGGTTTCTGGTCAATAATTAAGATTATGATTATGTAGGAGAGATGGCCGAGTGGTTCAAGGCGTAGCATTGGAACTGCTATGTAGGCTTTTGTTTACCGAGGGTTCGAATCCCTCTCTTTCCGTTTCTATCGAGTCACCAACGTTACCGATCACAATGTATCAAATTCAAATAACAATTGATAGCATTATTCCAACAGTAAGTAAGAACTTTATTTGATTTGATAGAGATTCTCTATTCCTAATTACATTACTGTGGTACGTAAAATATAAATATGGGAAAAGCAAAAAAAAAATCCTACTGCCGATTCATTTGTGATACGTGAATAAGAAAAAAAATGTGGATCAAGGCTCTTAAATCTATTTCCTTCGACAAAAAAAGGGTATGGTATAAAGTCAAATTGTCTGAACCTTTCTTGTTATTTTCATTAGGTTCAAGTCTGACGGGAATAATATTCTACGACTAACAACTCATTTATTTTCAAACCAATCCACTTACTATCTATTATTTGATTTACTAATCCTTCATATTGGAATAAGTCAATAGTCAAATGTTTTGGCAATTCCTCCCGGAGCGATGAAGCAATATAATTTTGAATCAGAGATTTCGATCTTTGTTTATCCTTCGTAGTAATAATATCTCGGGGTTTGCAACGGTAACTTGGTATATCTACTAGACGACCATTAACTAAAATATGTCTATGGTTAACTAATTGTCTGGCTCCAGGAATGGTTGAAGCCATACCTAATCGAAAAAGGATGTTATCCAAACGCATCTCAAGTAGCTGTAGTAAAACCTGACCTGTTGACCCTTTGACTTTTCCAGCGATATGCACATATCTAAGTAATTGTCGTTCTGTTAGACCATAATGAAAACGCAATTTCTGTTTTTCTTCTAGACGAATACGATATTGCGATTTTTTCCCAGAACGCAATTGGTTTTTAAGATCACTTCCAGATCTAGGCCTTTTACTAGTTAATCCTGGTAAAGCCCCCAGACGGCGTATTTTTTTGAAACGAGGCCCTCGGTAACGAGACATAAAACTCCTTTTTTTTATTGAAAAATTTAAAGAAAAATCTAAATTAAGACTGAACTAAAGGATAAACAAAGCAAGGCTAAATCTACTGAAGTATACAATACTAAAGTAGAATGAAAATAGAATGAAATGCATTGTATCAATATCTATATTTTTTGTATATGATAGTAAGGAAGTTAAGTCTCTGTTTTATGATTTGTTCTGTATAGATCTAATTGCTCCATTCCAATCTATTTTTTATTCATAGTTGCAAGTTAACACGACATAATAGATCAGCGACCGATATTTGAAGAAAGGGGGGAGAAGATATTATCAATCATGAAAAAATAGATAGATAAAAGCCGGCTATCGGAATCGAACCGATGACCATCGCATTACAAATGCGATGCTCTAACCTCTGAGCTAAGCGGGCTCACATAGCAGAAATATAAATAGTGAATAGGGAGTCCGGAAACTACCAAATTTAATATATTAGCTATTAATTTATTTTAATTAATATTTATTATTTATTTATTATTTTTAAAATTTTAATTCATAGTATTAATAATTACTTAATAATAATACTTAAAAATACATAATATTTCCATAATTATTACTTGATTTAAGAATATAATATCAAATTCAATTTGATATTATATTTTAGAAAAGTCTAATTATTTCTTAGAACAGTTATACCAAATTATGCTAAGTAATTATTAATTATCTCTAAATAAATTATATAATTAATTATATTATATAATGATAGTGAATCCATTCTAAGATAAGAATAAAGATATTATTATTATAAAGATACAATTAAAATTATAATTAAGATATTCCTTTGTTGTCATTCAGATAAGATAGGGCGAAAAAAAAAAAAATAAGTAATGAGTATCGATCCTTCCAGTATTACAAATTGCGCTTTTAAAGTCAAAATGAGGGGAGGAGAGATTATAGAGGTGGGATATATCTATTCATATTGAATTGGAGGCACATCAATGATAGAATCATGTCCGATTGGAACAAATAGGGTTCATTCAATACAATGGAAATGATAGAGAATGGCAAAAAAAATAGTGGCATACACTTTTAGATATAAGAATCATTATCTAACAAATTCAACGCAATGATTTGATTCAAAGATAAATAAAATAAATAAAAGAATTGAATAGAATTACAACTGGATCCTGTCGCAAAAGGGGATATGGCGAAATCGGTAGACGCTACGGACTTGATTAAATTGAGCCTTGGTATGGAAACCTGCTAAGTGATAACTTCCAAATTCAGAGAAACCCCGGAATTAAAAATGGGCAATCCTGAGCCAAATCTTTATTTTGAGAAAAAGGGTTTAATTTATAGTTTTTATAATATAAAACTACAATAAAAAAAGATAGGTGCAGAGACTCAATGGAAGCTGTTCTAACGAATGAAGTTGATTACGTTGCGCTGGTAGCCGGAATCCTTCTATCAAAATTACGGAGAGGATGCCCGCCCTATATACGTATATATACATACTGACATAGTATAACGATTGATTAATCGCGGCCCGAATCCATTATAATATATATAGATATGAAAAATTTAAGAGTTATTGTAAATCTATATTCCAATCAAAGTTTAAGGAAGAATCAAATATTCAGTGATCAAATTATTCATTCCAGAGTCTGTATAGATCTTTTTAAAAACTGATTATTCGGACGAGAATAAAGAGAGAGTCCCATTCTACGTGTCAATACCGACAACAATGAAATTTATAGTAAAAGGAAAATCCGTCGACTTTATAAGTCGTGAGGGTTCAAGTCCCTCTATCCCCAATAAAAGTCCATTTTAAGTACTAACTTAACTATACTTCCTAACTACTTTTTATCTTATCTTTTTTTAATCTAAGAAATTCAGGAGCTGGGTAAGATTTTTTAATACTTTCTTAATTTTTTAGTCCCTTTAATTGACATAGATAAAGTGCTCTACTAGGATAATGCGCGAGAAAAGGTCGGGATAGCTCAGTTGGTAGAGCAGAGGACTGAAAATCCTCGTGTCACCAGTTCAAATCTGGTTCCTGACACATAAATAATGTATCAAATAATTAGTCATACAAATTAATGGGATATATATTCATTAATAGCCTCAAGCATCATATATATGTATACCTAAATTCTATATCATCTAGGTATAATAGGGTATATGGATAGTGTATGGATATAGACCTCCATTTTTGAGTATAGATAAAATATATATGGTAAAGAACAAAATGGGATTATGCTTTATTTTATTTTTTGTTTGTTCATACCGTGCTTTCTCTCACCCAAATGTTAAGCCTTCATATATATCTAACATATATATCTAAAATTAATAAGTTAAAGGATTGGTTATTGGTTAAAAAACTTAAAAGTCTAAAGGAGTTGAAGGATAGAAATAAACAGAATGTATTTCAAACACAGTACAAATAAAATCTGATCCTTTTGCATTTCTGAATTTTGTTTTCGTATTTTATTTTATATTTATTCTATTTTTGACTCCTACTTACCTACTTATACTTTATTTAACTTTTTTTTTACTTCCTGAAATCCCTCTAAGTAATGTGCGCGGTACAAAGTTCATGTTACATGGTACAGAACTCTTTTGATTCATCCTATTCTATTGTTTTTGCTCATACAAAATGTATATCTTTCAAATTGGGGAATATCAATGAAGCATCTTTTTTAGCTTTTAGCCCATCCAGAATACGAATTAGAGTGCAGTTACTCTGTTTCAGATGAAACAGGACGTTAAAATATTCCTTAAATGAATTCTGGAGTCGTGTCATTATCGTATACATTAACATTAGTTTCTTGTCATTCAATGAGCATCTTGTATTTCATAGAAATTTGGAGTAATATAGTCCTTACGTAGGGGCCAGCCTATCCAACTTTCAGGCATCAAGATACGTTTAAGGCGTGGATGATTATTATAAGAGATTCCCAACATATCATATGATTCCCGTTCTTGAAAATCTGCACTTCTCCAAACCCAGAAAACAGACGGTATTCTAGGATTATTCCTTGGGACAAAGACTTTTATGCATACCTCTTCAGGTTTATCTATACCATACCGTATTCTTGTAAGATGATACACACTAGCTAAAAATCCACCTGGTGCTATATCATAGGCGCACTGGGAGCGTAAATAATTGT